TTTTGGTTCTCCCCGACAACTACCTTCCTTTTTTGAACCTATTTGGAAACAACTTGAAAAAAGACTTATAAAAGTGAAAAAAAAACGTTTTCTAGCCCTACAAATTATAAACGAAAGAGCAAAATGGTTTCGAAAAGTATCAAAAGAAAAAACAAGATGGGTTAGAAAAATAGTTCGATTTATAAAAAGAATAATGAAAGAACTTAAAAAAGTAAGTCTAATTCCATTATTTGGATTGAGGGAAGTATATGAATCGAATACACAAAAAAAAAAATCACTAATAAGTAATCATATAAATCATGAATCGTCCATTCGAATTAGATCTGCGGATTGGACAAATTATTCACTGACAGAAAAAAAGATGAAAGATCTGGCTGATAAGACAAATACAATCAGAAATCAAATCGAAAAAATAACAAAAGAAAAAAAAAAAATATTTATAACTACGTATATAAACATTAGTCCTAACGAAACAAATTGTGATGATAAAAGATTAGAATCATCAAAAAAGATTTGGCAGATATTAAAAAGAAGAAGTGCTCGACTAATGCGCAAATATCACTATTTTTTTTATTTGTTTATTGAAAGGATATACAAAGATATTTTTTTACGTATCATTAATATTCCCAGAATACATGTAAAAATTTTACTTCAATTAAAAAACAAAATAACGGATAATTCCAATGATGAAACAAATAAAAAAGGATTTTATATTGATAAAAATAAAATAAATAAAATTTATTTTATTTCGACTATAAAAAAGTTTATTTCTAATATTAGAAATAAAAATTCGCAGATTTTTTGTGACCTTTCTTCGTTGTCACAGGCATATGTATTTTACAAATTATCACAAGCCCAAGTTATCAACAAGCATTACTTGAAATTTTTATTTCAATATCACGGAACAATTCCTTTTATTAAGGATAGAATAAAAAAAGATTTTTTTGGAACACACGGAATATTTCATTTCGAATCAAGGTATAATAAACTTAGCGGTTTTAAAATGAATGAATGGAAAAGCTGGTTAATGGGTAATGATCACTATAAATACAATTTATCTCAGACTAGATGGTCTAGATTAGTACCGCAAAATTGGCGGAATAGAATCAATCAAAATTTTATGGTTCAAAATAAAAACTCAACCAATTTTTATTCATATGAAAAAGACCGATTAATTCATTACAAGAAAGAAAACAATTATGCATATGCGGTAAATTCATTACCGAACCAAAAAGATAAATTAAAAAACTACAAATATGATCTTTTATCAAATAAATATCTGAATTATGAAGATAAGAAAGGTTCATATATTTATGGGTCGCCATTCCAAGTAAACGAGGCAAAAAGGATTTCCTATAATTACAATAATTATAATCCCGAACTTTTTTATTTGCCGAGAGATATAGATCTTGGTAACTATCTACGAGAAGATTCTATTATTGATAGGGATAAAAATCCGGATAGAAAATATTTTGATTGGAAAACTATTAATTTTTGTCTTAGAAAAAAGATCGATATTGAGGAATGGAGAAATAGAGATATCGGGGCCAGCGCCAACATTAATAAAAATACTAAGACTCGGACTAATTATTATCAAATAATTGATAAAATGGATAAAAAAAAAATGGATAAGAAAGTGTTTATGAATCCCCCGATTCATAAACAAATCTGCCCAACCAATCAAACAAAAACATTTTTGGACTGGATGGGAATGAATGAAGAAATCCTAACTTGTCCGATATCAAATCTAGAACTTTGGTTTTTACCAGAATTTGTGTCACTTTATAATACATATAAGATTCAACCGTGGATCATACCAATCAATTTACTTCTTTTTAAATTGAATATAAATAAAAACATTAGTAAAAATATCAACGAAAAGAAAAAAAAAGATAGATTATATAATCAAAAAAAATCTCTTGAATTAGAGAATCAAAATCAAGAAGAAAAACAACAGCCAGTCCAAGGAGATCTTGGATCATATGCACAAAATAACAAAAATATTGGATCTGATCCATCGAAAAAAAAAAAAAATGTTAAAGAAGATTATCGGGGATCATACATTCAAAAAAGCAAAAATAAAAATAAATCCATGATAGGAGCGGAACTAGATTTCTTCCTGAAAAGATATTTTCTTTTTCAATTGAAATGGGATAATGCTTTTAATCAAAAAATACTAAATAATATCAAGGTATATTGCCTACTCCTTAGATTGAGAAATCCAAAGGAAATTGCTATATCCTCTATTCAAAGGGACGAAATAAGTTTGGATGTAATGCTGATTCCGAAGTCTACAACTCTTACAAAATTGATAAAAAGGGGACTATTGATTATTGAACCAGCTCGGCTATCCATAAAATGGGACGGACAATTTATCATGTACCAAACCATAGCTATTTCACGGGTGCATAAGAGTAAGCGCCAAACTAATCGAAGATACCAAGAAAAAAGAAATGTTGATAAGAATGGTCTTAATGAATCCATTGCACGACATGAAAATGGGAATAGAAACGATAATTTTTATGATTTTATTGTTCCTGATAATTTTTTATCTCCTAGACGTCGTAGAGAATTGAGAATTCTCATTTGTTTCAATTCAAGAAATGTCAATGTTGGGGATAGAAATCAAGTATTTTGCAATGGGAACAATGTAAAGCGCTGTGGTCAATTTTTTTATGAGGATAAGCATCTTGATGTAGATACAAATCGATTTATTAAGTTCAAATTATTTCTTTGGCCAAATTATCGATTCGAAGATTTTGCTTGTATGAATCGCTATTGGTTTGATACCAATAATGGTAGTCGTTTCGTTATGTCAAGGATACATATGTATCCACGATTGATAATTAGTTGATGATACATTTACATTACATGGATCAAGCGGCATCTATGACATGGTATATGAACACAAACAAATATATACAGCCTTATGTTGTTATATTAGATTATGGTACATGATACTGATTACCTGACCTTGATCTTAGCAATTCTATCTAGTAAGTAATGAGTCGTCATAATCTTCTTATCTTAGGTCAAAATTCTTCTCTTTTGTAGGTTAGAAATTTTTTATCTATATTTGAATAAAATTGAAAAAAAAAAAATTGTATTGATTATCAATTAAGTGAATTAAAAAAAAAAAAGAAGTATACGAATAAATCCCGATTATTGTGTATAACAAATTAAAATGACTGGCATTATTATTACTGATTAGTAAAATCTATATTTGTAATGTAAATAAAGAAAAAGGGACGCAGAATTTTTTGTTATGGTTAAAAATTTATTCATTTCAGTTATTTCGCAAGAAGAAAAAAAAGAAAATAGGGGGTCTGTTGAATTTCAAGTATTCAGTTTCACCAATAAGATACGTAGACTTACTTCCCATTTGGAATTGCACAGAAAAGACTATTTATCTCAGAGAGGTCTACGTAAAATTCTGGGAAAACGTCAACGACTCCTGGCTTATTTGTCAAAGAAAAATAGAGTACGCTATAAAGAATTAATTAGTCAATTGGATATTCGGGAGCCAAAAACTCGTTAAGTTCATTTTTTTTTTATTATTTTATTTATTTATAATAATAATATTTAAAATAATTAGAATTATAAATATTAATTATTATTTTTAATGAACTTCATTTGGTTTTCAGCAATTCGTGGAATAATGAATCGGGGAAAAAATATATGACTGTACCGACTACAAGAAAAGACCTCATGATAGTCAATATGGGTCCTCAACACCCATCAATGCACGGTGTTCTTCGACTCATCATTACTCTAGATGGGGAAAATGTTATTGACTGTGAACCCGTATTGGGTTATTTACACAGAGGAATGGAAAAAATTGCGGAAAATCGAACAATTATACAATATCTTCCTTATGTAACACGTTGGGATTATTTAGCTACTATGTTTACAGAGGCAATAACGGTAAATGGACCAGAACAGTTGGGAAATATCCAAGTACCGAAAAGAGCGAGCTATATTAGAGTAATTATGCTAGAACTGAGTCGTATAGCTTCTCATTTGTTATGGCTTGGCCCTTTTATGGCAGATATCGGTGCGCAGACCCCTTTCTTCTATATTTTCCGGGAGAGGGAATTGATATATGACCTATTCGAATCTTCCACAGGTATGCGAATGATGCATAATTATTTCCGTATCGGAGGGGTGGCTGCTGATCTACCTTATGGCTGGATAGATAAATGCTTGGATTTCTGTGATTATTTTTTAACAGGGGTTACTGAATATCAAAAGCTTATTACGCGTAATCCTATTTTTTTGGAACGAGTTGAAGGGGTGGGTATTATTAGTGGAGAGGAAGCAATAAATTGGGGTTTATCGGGACCAATGCTACGAGCTTCCGGAATTCCGTGGGATCTTCGTAAAATTGATCATTATGAGTCTTACGACGAATTTGATTGGGAAGTACAATGGCAAAAAGAGGGAGATTCACTAGCCCGTTATTTAGTCCGAATCGGTGAAATGGTGGAATCCATCAAAATTATTCAACAAGCCCTGGAAGGAATTCCCGGAGGGCCCTATGAGAATTTAGAGGTACGGCGTTTTGATAAAACAAAGGATTCTGAATGGAATGATTTTGATTATCGATTCATTAGTAAGAAACCTTCGCCCACTTTTGAATTGTCTAAACAAGAACTTTATGTGAGAGTAGAAGCCCCCAAGGGGGAATTGGGAATTTTTCTGGTAGGAGATCGGAGTGTTTTTCCCTGGAGATGGAAAATTCGTCCACCTGGTTTTATCAATTTGCAAATTCTTCCTCAGCTAGTTAAAAAAATGAAATTGGCCGATATTATGACAATACTAGGTAGTATAGATATTATTATGGGAGAAGTTGATCGTTGAAATGATAATTGATACGATAAAAGTACAAGCTATCAATTCTTTTTCCAGATCGGAATCCTTAAAAGAGGTTTATGGGCTCATATGGTTACTTATTCCTATTTTTACTCCTGTATTTGGAATCATAATAGGAGTGCTGGTAA